CATAATGGTGGTCGTTCTCTTTTTTTTTTAGAAATATCAAAAAGATTTCTATTCCCCGCTGAAAAACGAAGACTCAGATTTGAGTTTAGTGGAAAAAGCCCTTTATCGGATTTGAACCGATGACTTACGCCTTACCATGGCGTTACTCTACCACTGAGTTAAAAGGGCCCTTTTTTTTTTCAATTCATGAATTAGGCATCTTCATCTTCCATTATGATATATATGCAATAGACTCATAATGGAACAATCAGTTTGATTTATATAGGAAGTGGGTAAGATTCATATTTTGATAAAAAATCAAATAAAAAAAAAATGCATTGAATTGTTTCAAGGTCAACCCTACTTGCTTTGTTGACTTTTCCATCATATATTCAAGTTCTTGAATCATGTGATGGGGGATTCGTAACCTGAACCAAATTCTTCTAAAAAGAAAATGTTTAAATCCTTTTTTGCTTAGTGTGAGATAGCGATAGGCATAACTCATCTGAACGCTGAACGAAGCAATGAGTTCAAATTCAAGAAAAGAAATGAGAGTTTGACTCTTTTTTTATTGAATATATTTTCATATATATATATATATATTATCATAATCATATATAGTGAATATATAGTTCTAGGATAGAATATTTATGGGAGTATGGGATAGTTCATTCATGAACGAACCATCAAATCCAAAGAATTCTATGGGATCATAACATAAAAGTAGGAAAGACTCCTCGGATCTAGTCATACATTTGATTCTAATTATATATATTGACAATTACAAAAAACTACTCATACTATTGTCATAGTATGATGACAGTCGGGGCGGTTATGCCCTCATCGTCTAGTGGTTCAGGACATCTCTCTTTCAAGGAGGCAACGGGGATTCGACTTCCCCTGGGGGTAGCGGACTGCGAAAGGAAGTTGGTCATGAATTATCAATAAACCTAGAATGCATTCTTCCTGGGTCGATGCCCGAGCGGTTAATGGGGACGGACTGTAAATTCGTTGGCGAGATGTCTACGCTGGTTCAAATCCAGCTCGGCCCAAGAATTCGTCGCTCCATGAAGAAGATCTAAACAATTTGTCCTCTAGAAACAGAAATCCCGGATCCGTATAAAATAAAGAAAAATAGTCCATTTTTTCTCATCCATTCTTTGTATTTTCATTTGCAATACAGTAAATACAAGAAACATAGATTACTAGTAATCTATGCCACTCTCACTCAAGTCCATATCTATCTATGTGAATAGGATATTTCGTGTTTCTGTTGCAACACGACAAATAGAATGTTCTTCTTGAAATCATAAGATAAGACTATGTATGCCATGCATATGGCTGGGATTGTAGTTCAATCGGTTAGAGCACCGCCCTGTCAAGGCGGAAGCTGCGGGTTCGAGCCCCGTCAGTCCCGATCCGACGAATTGATCAACTCATCTCTCCCAAAGGGAAGACGGGGAACAAAATCTAATCTCTGGGGGGAATCCTTATTTCTTTTGTTTTCATTTCGCATTTCTCATCAGACAAATATGGAAATTTTGATTTCTTATACTAGCACCGATTGGTAAGGGAGAAACATATGTAGATTTTTCAAAATTCAGTATTTGAAGAGCGACCATACTCGTCTTATTTTCTTTTCAATTGTTATTTTCGTGATCAACGAAATGGAATAGAGTGACCATATTTTGACCGAGAATACAGACACAAATTGTCTTCCTTTATTAGAAACAAAACAATGAACTTCACATAATTATCTCGACAGACAAATTGCACACTGCATTTTTTATGTATGTGTTCTAGTTCCAATCCAAGAAGGAGGATACTAATAAAATACCAACCAAGCAACGCCCCTTTTGAAGGAATCTGTTGGAATATTCTCTTTTTGATACTTCATCCGTCCTTTTCTTTTTTCCATCTAATTTCTACTACTGTTTCTTTTTTGTATTTGCATATTGTATGACCTATAGAATATTGGACATATGATACTTCAGAATTTTATATATTTATGTATATTTTATATATAAGTAAAGGAATAAGAATTGGATAAGTGTATAAAAATAGGTGATAGAAAAGGAAAAGTGGAAAAGTGGGAAAATGAAATGGGATTTATGATCCAATAACAAGAAAGAATCCTATTTTTCTTTCCTTTCTATTTAATTTAGATTGAGTATGGATAAAAGATCTTCCTATGTTATACTATGTTATACTATTCAATTCGCGACGATAAATCGATTTGATTTGATATTGTTATTCATAATATTGTTAGTATCATCAAGATGCAATTCATACCTTTGAATTGATAGGAGTCCACTTTATCATCTCTATGGGATTAGATCCCGAATTATTGTGAAAGAAGAAAACAAAGAGATTATGGAAGTCAATATTCTTGCGCTTATTGCTACTGCGCTGTTCATTTTAGTTCCTACTGCCTTTTTACTTATCATATACGTCAAAACAGTCAGTCAAAATGATTAATTTGAATGAAACTTGAATTATTCATTTTTATTTTTATCAATGATTGAAGAAATAAAAGGGTTTAAAACTCTATTTAAGTCTTAAATGAAATGTGGAATCAGAAGTATTTGATATAGTGTGGTAGAAAGAGCTATATATAGCTCTTTCTACCGCACTATACAATTGAGTATTGTAGAATATTTCATATTCATTCATATTCTTAGTACATAAAACATAAAGTTGTATTGTATACAGAAAGAAGCTTTCTCTTATATAGATCAATTGACAATAGATATCTATATCTAAGTAATAATATATATTAGGCGTACATCAAAATGAAATAGCACTCGAATTTTATATTTTTTCTATACACCCATTTGTATGCATTTCAATCAATCCAAAAGAATTGCAAGTCAACTGCTTGAATTCCTGATTTTTTATATCTCTTCTTATGCTTATGGATCCGGGGGCCCATCGAAAGAATTAATGTAGAAAGAATAGTACGGGCATATACTATATAAATACCATATCATATATTAGAGAATTATAGAAATCTAATCTATTAATATATATTCTATATTAATAAATAATAAGAATATAATAATAAAAGAAAACTATTGAATATAGGATTCAATAGAAAATAGAAATCTAATAATAATATAATACTACTTATATATCTAAGAAATAATATATAGATAAACTAAAGCAAATCAAGTTTTTTTAAGCTTTCGCAAAACGATCACAATTGATACAAGTAGATTTTTCAGTAAAGTACTAAATTAGTAATATTCCTAGCTCTAAAGCCCACTTCTTCCCCATACTACAAGTGAAAGAGAAAATGTAAACACTACCATTAAAGCAGCCCAAGCGAGACTTACTATATCCATGCGAATGATGTCCCCTATCTCTATGAAATCAAGGAATTATTCCATTATTGATTCATAATCATAGTGGAATCAATGGTGCAGAGTCAAAATAGGATTCTTACTTACGGCTCTTTATGAAATAATTTCATGAATCCACTCATAAAAAGTTCCAATTCTTTCTATTTCAATAGAAAGAATTGAAAAAAGAAAAAAGAAAATATACAAATAGAAAGAAGAGCCATTCAACCATTCTGATGAAATTTATGAGCAGCACTCAGAGCCTCTAGTGAGTCTGGATACAAAATATCTTCAGTTCTTTGCCACAATTATTAAATGAAATTTCCATCAGCCTATCCAATCTAATTTCATCGCAGACAGAGTGAGTAGACACTACCTCAATATTAAGAAAGTTATATTGTAAAATAATTAGGGAGTCTTTATAGTCTTTTTTAGAATCCTTTCTTCAACCTTAGTAACCAAAACGGAGTGTCTCTTAGGAACTTTTGGATACCAAGATTTCCGACTTCTTACTTTCATAGTTCTGATGCCCAGAATGAATTCTCACTATTTCTTTTATTTGATTCAATTCAGAATAGCCCAAACCAATCATTAATAAGATTGGGTTGCTTCAGATTTATTGGTACCTCTTTGAGCCACACTCAGAACCCAGATTTTGAGAAAAAAGATGACAGTCTTTTATAGGCCCTACGGGTTCTCAAAATCAAGTATCAACAGACCTAGCCCTTGCCTATGCTTTTGCGGGGCAAGAATTCGTCAAGTTCGATCAAAAAATTCCAAGTATTTTTTTATTGATCAGGCGACACCCAGATTCGAACTGGGGATAAAGGATTTGCAGTCCCCCGCCTTACCACTTGGCCATGCCGCCAAATTCCATCCAAAATGGATAAAGAAATAAAGAAATTATAGAATAATAGAATTCTATTCTATAGAATATTCTTATACTTATTTATACTTATATTCTTTCTCTTTCTATAATCTATAATTCTATTATTATTCTATTTCTTTTCCTCTCCTCATTTTGTTTTGATTTGAATTTTTTACTTTCTTAATTTTGTATCTCCATTTGTATTACCTTAATGGATGCAAAATCCAATTGATTTATGACTAATCATTATCTATTACATTATCAATTAGAATTATAAGAAAATATATGTGTATATGTAAACCCCAGAACAGTGTAAACTCCAGAACAGAAATTTTTATACATGGATACCGAGCCCGGGTCTATTTCTTATGCACATATCCCTATATAGGATCATCGTGCTTGAATATTTCATTGAATATTGAATATGAATAGAAGATAGACATTATGTATAGAGTGCGACCTAACCTATGTTGCACCAAGTTCAATTATGATAAAAGATGTGATATACGGACGGATAGCTATATTGGCATGTACTTACTAAAGATTACTCCTATGACTATATACGTACGCAATTCCATTGTATTTTAGAAATTATACTACCAAAAAAAGATTTGCGAATTCCTTTTTGAACATTCAATTGTGTGTGCTAAAAAAAGGGAAACTCTATGCTGTTCCTGATTCTTCTGTTTTTATCTCATTCATAGAGAGCAGATTGAATCCTAAATTCATTGATTTTTTATTTTTTTGCACCCTGATCATAATATCATAATAAAAGAATTAGGTATAAATTGGATCAATTTTGATATCCGATA